TTGATCAATTAATATTGGATTCTTTCTTCAATATGGAATCGATTCACACCAATTCTTCTGTATTATGTATACAGGCTTATCCTTCACTTTTCTGAAGTTTCGATAGAAGGATTCCTATACCAATGTATACAATTAACTCCATTCGTTAGAATAGCTTCCATCGAGTCTCTGCACCTATCCTTTTTTATTTTCGCTTTCTGAACCTTTGCTTGTTTTCGGAAAACGTGATTTGGCTCAGGATTGCCCATTTTTATTAATTCCAGGGTTTCTCTGAATTTGAAAGTTATCACTTAGTAAGTTTCCATACCAAGGCTCAATCCAATTAAGTCCGTAGCGTCTACCGATTTCGCCATATCCCCCTTTTGAGATGAAAATCTCATTGTGATCCCGTCCCTTTTTTCTTTCATTTATACCGGAACCGTTCAATTCATTAGATAGATGCCTGTCTCGAAAAAGTGTTTTCTCCTCTTTGTGATTTCTTGTGTATCTTCTTTCATCTTCTATAGGAGGCTCGTATTCGGTCCAATCAAAAACGATTTTATCATTTCTGTATCCGCAATTCAATATAGGTGGATACATACCCTATACATCTGTCTCTCTTCCACTCATTTACCCATGAAATTGAAAATACTTGAACGGTCGATAATTTATTTATATTATTTTATAAAATAAATATAAATAAATGAAAATAATAAAAAAATTGAAATTATATATCGCTAGATTAATCTTATGTTCTATAATATTTAACAGTTATTATTATTTGAAATATTATTATTTGAAATTAGNNTTAATTAATTTAATATTAATAATTTAATATTAATTAATAATAATAATTAAAATAATAATAATAATTAAAATAATAATAATGAATTTCATATTTAATATGAATTATGTTATAAATAGCGAATATGAATAGCCAAGAATGAAAATAGTTAATAGCAAAGATTCTAAGAGTTTATTGAATTCCTCTGCATGTCGAATTTATGTTATGTGAGCCTGCTTAGCTCAGAGGTTAGAGCATCGCATTTGTAATGCGATGGTCATCGGTTCGATTCCGATAGTCGGCTTTTCTCTATTTATTTTCTTTTTTACATGATTGATAATGCATCTTTGAAATCAAAGTGAAAAAAAAAAATGTATTCTTCTTTTCGCAAAAGCCATTGATTATAGGATAGGATAGGAATTTCCAACTATCTCACGAACAGAATCCTTTTCCTTTTCTATATATAGAAAACCGGAAACTGGATATTTATTCAACTCATCTCATTATTCTTTAATTAATATTAATAATAGAATAATACTTCAGTAAATTTTGCTTTATTTAGAATTTAGTTCATTTTTAGTTTAGATTTATTCTGTAGAATGAAATTTCATCAATAAGAATTAATTAATTATAAATAAGGAGTCTTTATGTCGCGTTACCGAGGTCCTCGTTTCAAAAAAATACGTCGCCTGGGGGCTTTACCAGGGCTAACTAATAAAAGGCCCCGAGCTGGAAGTGATCTTAGAAACCAATCGCGTTCTGGGAAAAAATCCCAATATCGTATTCGCCTAGAAGAAAAACAAAAATTGCGTTTTCATTATGGTCTTACAGAACGACAATTACTTAAATACGTTCGTCTCGCCGGAAAGGCAAAGGGGTCAACAGGTCAGGTTTTACTACAATTACTTGAAATGCGTCTGGATAACATCCTTTTTCGGTTGGGTATGGCCCCGACTATTCCGGGAGCTCGCCAATTAGTTAACCATAGACATATTTTAGTCAACGGTCGTATAGTAGATATACCAAGTTATCGCTGCAAACCCCGAGATACTATTGCGGCGAGAGATGAACAAAAATCTAGAGCTCTAATTCAAAATTCTCTCGATTCATCCCCTCAGGAGGAATTGCCAAACCATTTGACTCTTCAACCATTCCAATATAAAGGATTAGTCAATCAAATAATAGATAGTAAATGGGTCGGTTTGAAAATAAATGAATTGCTGGTTGTAGAATATTATTCTCGTCAGACTTAAACCTAACAAAAAGAAAATAAAGACTAATATAACCTATTTTCCTCCCTTTCGGCGAAGTAAATTAACCTAAGGTTAAGATAAATTAAGGGTTTGCTCCGGATTTTTCTTCCATTTAGGTGTCATAGACCGAGAGGGATATTTTCATTCCTTGTCTACTCGTTTCTTTAACAGTATTTTCCGTACCACAGCCATTAGGAATAGAGAATCCATATCAAAGAAAGGTCTAACTGTTGGAATAGTCATATATTGCTATTTGATCTATATCTATTGATCTATTGTGGTTAGTAAGATCGGTAAATTAGGTGAAGGTAAGGAAAGAGAGGGATTCGAACCCTCGGTAAGCAAAAGCCTACATAGCAGTTCCAGTGCTACGCCTTCAACCACTCGACCATCTCTCCTACATAATGATTATGACCTAAAAACCGAAAATCGAGTGAATAATTCATTATTCATATTAGAATTAGATTATTGGGTAGGTACAACCAATCAATTCTAAATAGAAAGCGATAAAAATAGAAAATTGTTTTCTTATAAAAACTGTTAAAAAAATTCTATTCATGTTTGCAAAAACAATGTTATCTTCTTTTTCTGATTATCTATTTAATCTATTTATACTATACCGACCGCATTAAATCAATAAATTAGAAACCGACCGCATTAAATCAATAAATTAGAAATTCTAACGAATCGACTGAGCTAGGGTTCTATATTTTATAGACTATGGTTAATGGATATCTTTAGATCATGATTCTATTTAGACTACGATTCCATACCAGAAGAATTCTCAAATTGCTTTTTAGGCCTGTTATCAACAAAAATCCTTATCCCATCTATCTATTAAAAATACAAATTGATAAACAATTTTTTTATAGTTGATTGTCTAGTGATATCCGCTAAGTACACAAAAAAAATGGGCCCATTTTCATCATACAATGATTACTCGATTCGATCCTTTTTCTTCTTTGTATCATAATTCAATCAACTTAGGTTTTTCTAAGCTGTAACTTCAATCAAATAAGAATAGTTTCTTTCGTTGATAGACTATTCCAGTAAGATGGAATCCAATGCGGTTCCCAATATTTATTTCTTAATTCTTATCAATCAATTCCTGTTCCTGTAATGTAAAAAAGAACAATTTGAATATTGTTTTTAATATTGGGCCATATTTTTTAATGATAATGAATCTATTTTTATGTTATTTCGTACTGTAAAATTCTTTTCCTTGTGGGATCATTTTCCCCCGAGAAGTAATGAGAACAATGATAGAATGGATTGCTACCTATGTCTAGATCGCGGATAAATGGAAATTTTATTGATAAAACCTTTTCGATTGTAGCCGATATATTATTACGAATAATTCCGACAACTTCAGGAGAAAAAGAGGCATTTACTTATTACAGAGATGGTGCGATTTGACTTTTTTTTGACTCTCGGTTTTACGAGAAATACACATGATTCGTGATCGGGAAAAAAAGAAAAAAATCTACGCTTGTAGAAGGTAAAGTTTGGAAATAGAACAATTCCTTCTGTCGTGTATCCTCGATTAATGCAGCCTCAGATGCTATGTTTCAATTCTCGATTCTAGTATTGAGCGAAAGGTTATACCTATAGGTTCGGTATTACGGGTCAATCCTAACCAATAGGTAGCAGAGGGGAAGAAGCACTACACCTAGAAATTAACAACACGAAAACTTTGTTATATTATAAATTATCCCCTTCTTTAGCAAGCTTGGGACTAAAAGAATGGTTGGGACAACAAACATCCATCTCGTTTGTATTTTGGATACCCGTATAACCATCGAAGGCTGTTGAAGTGACTAATTCCTGGACATTGGGAAGCGTTGAGAACAAAGAAATTGTTGGAGTTATCTTTTCTCTCTAGTAACAATACGTTTGATGTTAAGAAAAGATCTCTTGCAGGAAGGTTGGCTAGAGATTTCTTGTAAAAACACTAGCCCTACTTAGTTCATAATGAGAAGATTTTCATCTTCTTTATCATTTTATCATTATGCACATAAGGGAGGAGCCGTATGAGATGAAAATCTCATGTACGGTTCTGTAACGGAGATTCTGTGAATTGAATGACGACCGTAACGGATGTCAGCTCAATCCGAAGGGAATTATGCGGAAGCTTTACAGAATTATTATGAAGCTATGCGACTAGAAATTGATCCCTATGACCGAAGTTATATACTCTATAACATAGGACTTATCCACACAAGTAACGGAGAACACACGAAAGCTTTGGAATATTATTTTCGAGCGCTCGAACGAAACCCATTCTTACCACAAGCTTTTAATAATATGGCCGTGATCTGTCATTACGTGCGACTATCTCCACTATAGAAATAAAAAGTAAATAAAGATCAAATTCACTAGTAAATACTAGAAAAAGGGCTTTCTACATATGCATTGTCTAAAACAACGATTTTTATCAGCTGTAGAAAAGAAAGAAACTTCATAGAAGTTGAAATATGAAGAAATAGATATGCCTAGCTGTTTTATTCTATGGGTAAAGGATCTAATTGATAGAGTAAGCACCGTAAAGATCAATTAGTAAGGTTTTGCGCCGATACAAAAATAACTGCTTACTTATGTCATGATGTGAGACAAATGTTAGGAATCCACTTATGTAATAGAGTTGATCCACTAAGATATTGAGCAGCGGTGTAGGATCAGATCCCAAAGATAGTAAGTCTTTCCTTTCGAAAGTCTTTTTCAAAAATTCTATATAAATTTCTATATGATATGAAACTGAGATAGTTACCTTTCAGAAAATTCTAATGATAGGCAAAATGTCTATGTTTTATTTTTCTGAAGGTGGGAGAAAAGATAAAACTAAAATAAACCGGATTTTTAATCCAAACTTAAGATTTAAGTTTGAAACTCATTTTATTAACTTCTTTTCATTAACCCGAAAAATGGGATAGATCTACGAGAAATCTTATTCAGTTAGATATGGTAGATTCAAATGGAATAAAAAA